CATTGGATAAAAGGGGGTTTAATCCCAATTTTTCTAATAAGCGGTTCAAAGAATTTTATCCATATGAGTGTTCTTATATAGATAACTTATTCATTTTGAAAGCATCTCTATATTAATATTCATATTGATATTGTGGTAGAAAGAGTACCATGCTGCGTCTGGACTTCAAACGATTTAGCTTTAACCATAGTTAATGGTCCCACATTTTTGGTTGATAGAGAATCAAAGCGGATTTACCAATGAATCACGAAATGCTATGGTTCTTGCATATGATTTCTTTATTCAGAAGTCATTCGTGAGATAATGTACCTCCTTTTCCTAGTTATAACATAAAAAGTACAGCTGGTTGGATCCAGCCTATTCTTGAAATAAACAACTCGCACACACTCCCTTTCCAAAAAAAACCAATACCCCAAGCACTACACTTAGATTTATTAGATTTGTTGCTAAAATATCGGTATTAAACCCGAAACTCCCGGCGGACGGCCAGTGGCCTAAAGAAACGAAAGAATCGGTTACATTTTTCATATGATCTCCTATTATAGATAGATTAAAAAAAAGAACAGAGTTCTTTTTGTATCGCCCTGCCCCCTTAATATATATTAATTTTTACTATTTCTAAATCGAGCCAAAAAAGATTCGATTTATAAATGGTGAATTACCCCCTTTATTTAAACCCTTCCTAAAAAAGGGGTTCCTTAGACTACGAACGGGAAGGATGAAAGCGAGTGAGTATGCTAATTCCTCATCCACAAATCAGCCCTTCCCGTGGGTTATTGCTTTTTCGAATTTATAAGATTAAACAAAAGGATTCGCAAATAAAAGTGCTAATGCTACAACCAGGCCATAAATTGTTAAAGCTTCCATAAAAGCTAGACTAAGCAATAAAGTACCTCGTATTTTTCCCTCCGCCTCAGGCTGTCTCGCGATACCTTCTACAGCTTGGCCCGCAGCAGTACCTTGACCAACGCCAGGTCCAATAGAAGCAAGCCCTACAGCTAATCCAGCAGCAATAACGGAAGCGGCAGAAATCAGTGGATTCATGATAAGTTCCTCATACAAAAAAAAATGGTTAATGATACAGCCAGCCGATGAATTCTAACTTAATCATTCCATCGCTACAATTCATCCAGTCGAAGTCACTACAAACTTCAAATTGAAGTAATAATTTTATTCAAGGATCAAAATTTACTTCGATATCTCTTTTTTAGTTCCTATCGACAAAGTCTTTGCGAATCCGTAGGACTTTCGTCCGTCCATTTCTTTGTTCCGAACCATTCTTTGAATTCTTCTATTTTTTTCTTGATGTCATCTGTTTATTCATTAAACTCACAGTCCCAGAGGATACGGAAGGACTTCTATTGGAATAGCCATCGAAATTTCTAGTAGTAGGGCAAATTGAATATATCTTTAGTTCATATATAACTAGTCAATATTTAATATCAATCACCTATACATGTCTTTCTTCCATAACGTAAACCAACTCTTCATTCATCTTAGATTCAATCGAATTCGAGAATTATGCGTCGAAAAACAAGTTGACTTATAGCATAGCGCTTTTTTACATATAATATACCTATAATAACCTCCCTCTCCGATCCGAATCACCCTATTTTTTCTGAATCCCCTTTTTTTGTTTGTAAATACTTCTTCCCCTTTCTTTATCATTCTCCCGCATGGAAACAATCTAAATAAACAAATTGCTTAGGCCGAATCATTGGATAGAAATATCCATTATTTGATTGATCTAAGTTCACGCAATTTATTTTATTATTTCTGAAAATTTTATTTTGGTCAATCGCTGAAGAAAATCAACTGAAAGGGGAATCCTTCTATAGAGCACCCCTCTTTTTTTTACTCACACGTCGTAAAAAACACAAGAATTCTTATTCAAATTATGATTCCGAATAGGAAATATTAGGATTGGCCGACCAACAATATAAAACTATATCTATTCAGGAGAGAATGGTATAATATAAGTGGACCAACCAATAATTTTAGGAAAAAGATCTTTTAGATCTCTTTCCCTTTTTTATTTTACAACTCTCTACTCTAATATCTTTGGCTATTACTCTAGATTGTATATAGTGAGTTGTATATTTAGATTTCCTAATTAGAATTAGATTAGATTTTTTTTGAGCCGCGCATACATTGCCTTGGGATAAGCTAAAAAGCCTTGGGATAAGCTAAAAAAGAATCTTTCAAAAACTAGTCAATGATGGCCCTCCATGGATTCCCCTATATAAGCCGCGGCTAAAGTTGCAAAAATCAGAGCTTGAATACCACTTGTAAATAATCCAAGGAACATGACAGGTATAGGAACTACTAAAGGTACTAAAGAAACAATAACAACAACTACTAATTCATCAGCTAATATATTTCCGAAAAGTCGAAAACTAAGTGATAAAGGCTTTGTGAAATCTTCTAAGATGTTAATGGGTAAAAGGATTGGGGTTGGTTGAATATATTTCCCGAAATAACCCAATCCCTTTTTGGTAAG